GAGCCATCGAACCGGCCCAACCAGCAACCAGAGCTGTATGCATTATATGGACAGAAATCAATCGACCGGGATCATTCAATACGACAGTATGAACACGATACCAAGGCAAACCCATGGAAATACCTCTTTATCAAAGAAAAATAGACACTATGTAACTTTATTGCATTAGAAAAAACTATGCTATTGATATTCTCTTTTCAGTGGATTATCTCGAAGCAAGGGTTAATGTTAATATTTGTATTTGTTCTATTCTGTTGGTACTAATGGAACAATTCTGTTCGTAGGAACAAAGATAAACAGATCTATTCTATACCCAATAAGTACCAATACGCAATGGGGGTTGATCCCATTTTCTATGAGTGAATGCACCCATACTTGTTCATCATTCGAAGGCCCTATTCGTAAAAATTTTCCTTTATTCATTCTGTCTTCTTTTATGAACTTATCCAATCTAAGGATAAAATATGATGAAGGCCAATATTATGAAGACAATAAACTCATTGTTACGTTTCCATACCAAAGTGAAATAAAGTACTAAATTCTTTTTTCTGTTTTTTTATGCCTATTGGTGTTCCAAAAGTGCCTTTTCGAAATCCTGGAGAGGACGATATATCTTGGATTGACGTATAGTGCGGCTTGTCAGATATATTGGGTCATATGGTATTTTCCCGTTCTCTCCCTCGATCGAGATATCCTCTGTTTCGCCCAAGAAAGATTGATTGAATCATCAACAATTTGGAGCGTGAAGTTCAATTAGATCCATTTTATTTTTGGGGGGATCCAGATTAATATTATCAAATAATTTATGGTTGGCTTAGTTGGATCAATAAAATGAAGTATACAGGCTCCGTTTATAAAAAACCCAATTGGTAATATATGATTACTATATTGTATCATAAATGATTTTATTTATAAATAGAAATAGGAGTGATCTCAAACTGTTAATCAATCGAGTAATAGGATGAATACGTCGAATATTTGGTGAAGACATGAAATAAATAAAAAAAGGAAGTTGTAGTAAAAAGAAGTGGTATTGGGGGCATTTGTCCTATATGTGCAAATCGAAGTCGATCGGATCTTTACCCGGAGTAGAGCATAAACCTAAAAAAATTAAGAAGGCCCATTTAGAAACAAGAAAATGACATCGTGATTTGGATCGGATCTCGATGAGACAATACATCAATGATAAGTTAGTTCGATAAGTTTAATGAATTCTTTTTTTTTTTTATTTTATATATATTTATATATATTATATGGAAGGGTCAAAACTCATCTTTCTTGAAAAATCGAAGAAAAAGCCCCCTCGTTTTAGAAAGAGCTTGCTATGAAAAAAAAGAGGGCTGGAATCTACACATTGATTCTTTTTCGCGATTTTTTTTAGAACCGTATGCATCAAAAGGTGCATGTACGGTTCCTGAGGGATACAATTTTATCCTAATCAACCGACTTTATCGAGAAAGATTACTTTTTTTAGGCCAAGAGGTTGAGAGCGAGATCTCGAATCAACTTATTGGTCTTATGATATATCTCAGTATAGAGGATGAAAACAAAGATCTGTATTTTTTTATAAATTCTCCTGGCGGATGGGTACTACCCGGAATAGCTATTTATGATACTATGCAATTTGTGCCACCAGAGGTACATACAATATGCCTGGGATTAGCCGCTTCAATGGGATCTTTTATCCTGGTCGGAGGAACAATTACCAAACGTCTAGCATTCCCTCACGCTTGGCGCCAATGAGTTTTTTATTTGATAGAAAAAAGCAGACTATGCCTTCGCCATATGAAATATGAATATTAAGTAATAATAGCATGGCACTTCGAATTCGATATGAGAAAATTCTTTATTGTTTTTTTTTCAAAACATTAGATTATGTATCGAAAGAGAAGTATGAGATAAAGGGTATTTCCGATTTTATCTTATCTATCGGGGGTCCGTTTCAGCGTCACAAACTTTTTGTTTTCACACCAGAAGGCTCTTAACAATCTTTATGTTATGAAAGGATACGAAAATAAAAAATAATCTTATTTGGTTCTTATTTTATTTGATCAGATCAAAAAGAAACTTTGGGATTGCTGAATCATAGAGGAAATAAATATATAACGTAACGGAGCCATCATAGTATTTTTTAACTTCTCCGAAAGGAAGGGTGGTAATTGGATCATTTACCGATCTGGATCTGACAGATCCTACATTTTTCGATGGCAGGTAAAAGTCAATTCCATTGTAGAGCCGTATGCAATTCGCAAAAGATGCCTGTACGGTTGTTCAATTCTATCTTTTTTTCTTGTTATTCTTTATCTCTTCTCTTCGACTCATCATACGAGATAGAGAAATCATTTATTATGTTATATCATCAGGGTAATGATCCATCAACCGGCTGCCGCTTTTTATGAGGCACAAGCCGGAGAATTTGTCATGGAAGCGGAAGAACTACTGAAACTGCGCGAAATCATCACAAAGGTTTATGTACAAAGAACGGGCAAACCCTTATGGGTTGTATCCGAAGACCTGGAAAGGGATGTTTTTATGTCAGCAACAGAAGCCCAAACTCATGGAATTGTTGATCTTGTAGCGGTTCAATGAAAAAAGAAAGGATTTCGTGCAAATCCGTGATTTGAGATCTTCTTACCGGGTTTCATTTTCATTAAATTAAATAAAATGGGGGTAATTCATAATCATCCGGTTAGGATCGATCTAAACCAGTACATTATGTATATGATTCAGCATGCCAACTATTAAACAACTTATTAGAAACACAAGACAGCCAATCAGAAATGTCACGAAATCCCCCGCTCTTCGGGGGTGTCCTCAGCGCCGAGGAACATGTACTAGGGTGTATGTGCGACTCGTTCAGATCATGGACTGGGACGAAAAACAACTTTTCCAGTATCAATGATCAGTACCAGTGAATAGAATGGAAGAACTCCATTCACTATCTAAACTAAAAAAAAAAAGATCTATCATATTCCCCTATTGTGTATTGTGTATGAAATTTATGGTTTCCGTCGGTGCAAATACAATCACCTAAATTTAAGATAATAAGCAATTCCCCATTGGCAAAAGGGTTATCCATTAAGCGGGGAAAATCAGCAGAAAGATTGGGCTCCCACTCTTGCAAGAACGGACTAACAGGGTCAGCTACTTAGCTAACCTTCATAATTAAATACCGTTACTGTATAGGTAGATCTCATTGTGAAAGACCTATTACTGGATAATTCATGGGTAGAGCCAAAGAGTGTGAACTGTACAAGTTACCAATAAGATTTATTAAATGAAGGAAGGAGCTCCGGTGTATAGAAAGGACCTCACCGTTTAAGAAGTAACCATAGAAACGATGGAACCCACTATTTCTTTATCCATTTAATTTCAAATTGACTACTTTTTTAGTTAATTTACTATGTTTTTGATACCTAGTATCAATACTATTTCTTATTTCGAGGTGAAATGCATAGAAAAAAGAAAAAAAAATCGTGGTCGGGAAGGTTATAGTAGCAAAAGCCATTGGAATTTTTATTTTATACATTGGAAGAATCCGCTTTGTTATTAATAGACCAGGAAAGGGTACAAGGATAACTGAAAGAAAGGAAATCAATTAGTTATTCATCAAAGTTTCATTTATTCAATGACCAGAACTAGACGAGGATATATAGCTCGTAGACGTAGAACAAAAATTCGTTTATTTACATCAAGCTTTCGAGGAGCCCATTCAAGACTTACTCGAACTATTACTCAACAGAAAATCAGAGCTTTGGTTTCGACTCATCGGGATAGAGATCGGCAAAAGAGAGATTTTCGTCGTTTGTGGATCACTCGGATAAATGCAGTAATTCACGAGAATGGGGCATCCTATAGTTATAGTAGATTTATACACGATCTGTACAAGAGGCAGTTACTTCTTAATCGTAAAATACTTGCACAAATAGCTATATCCAATAGGAATTGTCTTTATATGATTTCCAATGAGATCATAAAATAAAGAGATTGTAAAGAATTCACCGGAATGATTTAATGATTTAAATAAATGGAGTTCCCCGGAGAATGAACTCCGGGAAGGTAGATTCTAAATTAGTATGATAAAATATGATAAAGTCGTCAAAATGAAGGAATATGTTCAATAAAAAAAAAAAAGGATTTCTTCTTCTTCCCCGATTATTTTTGTTTCTTACAACACAACAATCAAATCTCGATTCTTAGATTTTTCGAACAAAACATCAAATCTGCGTTTGAGTTCGAATTGGAATTTCGATTCAATTGAAGAGTAAGCCTATTTATTTCTGGTTCTAAGACCAGTAGTTCTAGCGGTCGACTCGGTTCTTTCAAATTGTTTCTCATTATTAAGAAAAGGTAACGAAGATAAAATACGAGCTTGTTTTATAGCAATAGTAATTAATCGTTGTTGTTTCAAAGTCAATCTATTCACTCGTCTAGATAATATTTTTCCTTGTTCACTAATAAATCGACTAATTAAACTCATGTTTCTATAATCAATTCGATCCCCCGATTGGATCGGGGGCAAACGCCTACGAAAAGATCGCTTGGATTTAAGAAAAGGTCGCTTGGATTTATCCATGGTTTGTTTATTCCTTATCCCGAAAATCCTATTTCGTTCGGATCAAAAATGAATTAGAATTCAGAAATAGGATTTGGTTTATTTCTATTTAAATATATGTTATATATATTATATAATATTATATACTATATTATTTTACTATATTATTTTTACTGTTCCTTGGAAGGGTGACACCTCGGTTCGATCTATTTTTTTATCTCCCCATGAATCGTATGTTTATAACAATAGGGACAGAATTTTTGCAATTCCAATCGACCGGGCGTATTGTGTCGATTTTTTTCAGTAATATATCTGGAAATGCCTGTTGATTCCTTATTAACACCGCCTCGTACACAACTAGTACATTCCAAAAGAACCCTTATTCGGGCATCTTTACTCTTGGCCATGAACCTCCTTTGTTTTTTTTTATTCATTCAAGTCTTCTATTTTCGATCCGAAGAAAGTAAGGAAAAAAAATAGAAGTTGCTAACTCAAAATCCAATTATGATATGAAGGATTTCGTTGTAATCAATATCAATAGAGTAATAGTAAATAATAAGTAATACAATGATTTCTAACTATAACTATATTTCTAATCGCAGTACAGTATTTAATTTAAGGATCTTGTATGATACTCTTGCACTAGACCAACATTTACATTTACGTTTTCCCTCTATTCTTAATTTGATTCGAGTCTGAACCCGAGTTTCGCTGAGGTTAAATCCACTTTTATTCTTTCTCTTACTCGTCCCTTATAAAATTCTAAAAAAGAGAAAAAAAGAGGAGGGGGAAAGGAATTAGTCACAGATATTTGATTGTATCTCTAATATTCTTCACCCCTTCTCATGTTAATTAAAAAAAGGGAATGTCAACGCATCCGGGAATAAACGATTAATCTCTATCAATAGACCTGCTAAGGACCCGAACCATATAGTACTTAGTACCGGTGCCGTGGAAAGATATGTTTTTAGATCTCGCATTTAAAATCCTCCTTATTTATTGTAATACATAATGGTAATACATATATGATCAGATGCATATGGACCACTTGTATTTGTACACAGAATTCCCGATTCAAATTGAAGATTCGCTAGATAAGATTTTCTTTTTCTTAAAACATAAAAAGAAGTTTCTTTACTCCTGAGCATTCCCCAAAAATATTCATTTATTTTTTATTTCATTTTTAGGGTGGGTTTCATATTTTATATGTATATAAGTCTTTTATTATTATATGTTAATATATAATAATATGATAAAAAAAAAAAGAAGAAATGGGAAGAAAAATTGTGTATATCAATGGAGGAAATAAGGATGTGGAAAACAAGACAGGTATTCTCTACAATGACACTGTAGACCAATTGAAAGGGATGTAGCGCAGCTTGGTAGCGCGTTTGTTTTGGGTACAAAATGTCACGGGTTCAAATCCTGTCATCCCTACCTATTACTTCTCCTCTGAGCAGTAACGAAGAATCAATTGAGATCAATTAAAATTGGATATACATAATTTTTCATTTTATGATACTATAATAGTATATGCATACAAGATGTGTTGGAGTTGAGTTACAAAAAGAATCCTTTTCTTTATAGTCTTATCTATTGTGATAAGAAAACGCTCTTAGTTCAGTTTGGTAGAACGTGGGTCTCCAAAACCCAATGTCGTAGGTTCAAATCCTACAGAGCGTGATTCCGTTTTTGTTAGTTGGAATTACACTGAACTAACTTCACTAACTTGAACAGCAATCTGAATTTGACCTCCTGTGGATTAAAGAATAAAGAAAAGAGGAGGTCAATCAAAAAAAGAGATGTTAATTAATCAAAGGTCCAACTGATCACCACGTCTGTATTGTAAATATGCAGTTACGAATAATCCAGCCAAAGTAATAGGAATTAGACCTAAGACGATTCCAAATAGAAAAACTTCAATCATTTCATTTCAATTTGTTTGAAAAGGGGAAAAGAGAGGTAATATCTATCCCTAAATCTTAATCCGAATTGCCCATGAATCGCAATGACCAAGAATTGGCAATTGACACGGTAAGGAACTCATAGAATACATGGAATCTCACGGAAAGGTTTCTCTTTATGAATTGTTTATTCGATTAATTTCAAATAAGTCGTATCTTGCTTAGACCAATAAATAGGACTGAGGTTATAGTTGAAGCCGCTAGTAGAAAACCGAAATAACTAGTTATAGTAGGCATGAAGGAGCTAAATGAAATATGTTCTTTATTATACATATGTTTATAAAGCACTTACCTAAGTTTCCATTTTTGCGAGATACGAGGATAAACAAAAATACCAATTGAAAGAATAAGTTAAATTGAAAGTTTTTGATTCATCAATCAATTATTATAGGCGGCACTAACAAAGATAGAGTGACAGAGGTATAAAAAGAAATCGATTCATTATCTGTGGCATCTACCCATACCGTGATTCCGAATCAACAGATTCATTGAGCAACTCTTGAGTAAACTAATAATAAAATAAGAACTGTGCCGTGTAACTTCGTTCAAAAATGAAACTTTCTTTGCGTCACTATGAAACAAAATTAGAAAATCATTTCTATTTTGATCATTTCTTTTTTAATTGTATCGAATACATTTTATATTTTGGAACGAAGAGTGCCCTTATAACAATAAAATCTTTTCTTTTACTTTTTACTTTAATTTTAACTCATTAGATTCAATAGTAGGTTCATTCACATAGTATCTCGAATGAGAAAAAAAAAAAGATATCGCACGATCAGATCACTCGAAAAAATAAAATCTGTATTTTGGTTCAATTAGATTCTAAAAAATTCCTATTATCTTTTCCTTTATAGGTTCCACATTTTGTCTTTCCATATTATAACTTCTAGTTAGGTAGTTAGGTCAAGAAAGAACCCTTAGATCTAATACAACAATGCGTGCTTCGCGAATATTGATTGTTCCCATTATTTTATTCAT